ATTTACCAATGGAAGCAAGCTAAAGCTACCTTCCATGAGTGAAACTCCCAGGGCTCATGGCATGCTTTCATCCTAAAGCATGTTGAGCCTATATTGGTACTAGCCCGGACCAACCTCACTCTCTCTTTCTGCGTGCACTGCTTCTTCATCAGCAGGTAGGGAATTCGAGACTCCGGCCTCACCCGACCTTGGCTGGCCTATTACCACTGATTGGGTGCAAGCGGCGCTCCTTCCTTTGTTCATCCTTGTTGTTTCGGTCGGTGAGTTCCTCTCCCGGTGGTCGAGCTGATCGTAGAGCACCCTTGCTTGCGACTTTCTCTGACTTTCGTTCTTTCGACTGATTGCCTTCCGCCCGGAAATAAGAATGATTTTGAACCATGGACTGAAAGTGAAAGCTCTGAAGCAGCAGCCTTGCTGTCCTACTATTAGAAGTGAGGGTTTTCCCGCTCGTCTCGTCTTTGGTGACAAAAGTTCTCTCGTCCATCTCCGTCTGTGAAAAGCATTGGCATTCTAAGTATTCTACTTCCTTCTCCTCGTCTTAGGTTAGGAAGATGAAGAGGCGAAGATTGGAAGAGGAACTCTTGGCATCGAAAGCTATTCTGTAGCTCTACCCCGAACTCGTAAACGACTTCCCCTTCATCTAGCGTTATTATTTCTGTTGATCTTTTTTGGTAGGATCTCCTGAGTGGGCTTGGTTGGTCTTTTTCTTTCTTCTCTTTGTATTCAGACTAGGAGCAAGTATAAATCTCTGTGTATTCAGATGAGTCGAAAGCAGGCGACGAAGGCCCACCAATTGACATTTAAATAGAGTGGTCTCTGTTCATTAGGCGAAGAAGCTTTAAGGGAAAAAAAGGGGGTATCCGAAGGCGGGCGTCACGAAGGGTTTAGTTCACAGAATGCTTTCGATAAGCAATTAGATTCAATATGGGTTGGTATTATAAATCCCAATGCCAAGCCAGAGTGTAACCCTTGGCCAGCCAGTCTACATAGGAAAAGAAGGCCAGTGAAGAGGCACGCCACCCATCAAAATACATAAAGCCTATCTCATAAACTCCGTATTAGGCACCCCTTTCCATAACAAAGAAAGGGGGCGTTTAGCCCTTATGAAACCAACCGAAAGCAGCCTGCGCAGATGAAAGAAACTCTCTTCCCGGATGAGCTCTCCAATCCGAGCAACGATGGCTCGCGTACAACGCTCTTGGCAAGACTAGAAAAACCTAGTTATCTCATCATGTCAAAGCTCATGAGAAGATGATGAGCCGAATCCTATGAGCGACAGCGAATAAAGTCAGCATCATTCTATGACGCATCTAAGAATTAGTCGTACATGCAGTCGGCACTGGAATATGAATATTGGCTTACCTCATCCCGTCTTCCCAGGGAAGTGCTATGGTGAGTAGCAAGACTGGCCCCTCTCCTTATTGGTCTATGATCCCCGATGGTCAGGCGCACAAGCAGAAAGAAATGACTAATCCCCGCGAGTGACTAAGCTCCGTCTCCGACTTGATGACTGGCTAGGGAAGGCTTGGCTTGAAGAAGAGAAGGGCATGGATATTTTCCTTACCGATGGTTTGCCCCAGCTCCAGTACACCCAGCAACCGCTCCAGTTCTGCCAGTTCCCATTATAGTATGCAAGTAATTATAAAGTTTATAAAATGACTAAAGCACTGGAAGCAGAGGTTTCGAAACTAGAGGAAACCAAAACTTAGATGAGAGGGGAAAGAAAGGCAATCCTTGCTTTCATCAACATATGCTTAACACATGATGCAACTAGATTAGCCCTTGAAACTACATACACGCTAGTCAACCCAAGGGCAAGGGTTCCCGACTATGGGTCGGGGTGAGCTCGCCTCCCTTCCCCTAGCGTGGAGTGTGCCGTCGGGTGCAGCCCTTCCCTTAGCGGCGCCCGGGGGTGAAAGTCGTAAGCCCCGGCCTAAAGCGTACCCCATCTAACGCTGTTGGCTTCCCCAAACCTTGAGATAGTGCGTTTCGATGGTAGCTTATTTATTCCTTCTTCTCCGGGCATGCTTACTAAAAATGTGCGCGAAGCAGACTCTGCCGATCTGGGCCCTCTATCGTGCAATCAAGCGATCGGGGCTCCCTCTCTATTTTCGGCCTCCTCTTTGCCTTCCTCTGGGAACGGGTCTGATTCCTCGCGGCCAACCGTGGCGTCCTCCTCTTCTCTCTCTTCTCCGGTGGTACGGTGACTTCTAGTGCTCGACCTCGTCCTGAACCGCCTTCCTAACCGACAGGTCAAACTTTGAATTGACTAGCTAGCAGGAAGCGGTAGTGGAATGCGGATAATGAGTTAAGGATAATTAGTTGAGAGGGGTGGGGAAGGAATGAAAGGATGGAAAGACGAGCAAAGCAAAGGATAACACACAGAAGAAGAAGCAAAGCACTAAGGCATTGAAGTCAACAGTTTCGTTAGCGTATCCGGTTAGTGAGAATAGCCATCGTCGATAGCGGTCATCGATTCATTCGGGTTAGCGGTACTTAG